CGGAACCTCATACACGGGTAGAAGCCCATAGCGTATCGGAAACCCGTGTCAGTGTAGGGGACATGCTTAGCCTAAATTTCTGAGCAAAAGAGGTCAGCAGAGACTTAAACGTGGAATCGGTATTGAACACAGGAATTGACATCTGATGTTTTCAATATACGTCATAGCCAGGTGCTAGCTAGGTGCGCTTGAATTCCTTGACTCCGGTGCTCTTGAATGGTATAGAATCGGACAAGCAACTTCTTGTCCATGGGGAAGGGCAGGAGTGAAAGCTCAATCCAAGACATGAAAGCGGAATCACAACTCACAACTGTCGAAGTAAGTAGGCCAATGCCAATGATAAAGACAAGGTTTAGCCTAGTCCTAAGGAAAGCAAATGACATAGAATAAGATGGTATCTCATGCCCTCTTTGAATGGCTTGTTCAAGAAGGGATTGCTGTTGTTAGAAAGAAGAAGCTCTTGGTGAATCCGGACAAATGCTATCGAATCAGCTGCTTGAGAATACACTCCGGGTAGTTCAGTCATAAGAATCGGTTGCTAGAGGAAGACAGAAGCAAGAGAAGAGAGTGAGAAGGAAGGGTCAATCAGATGGAAAAAGGAGTCAAGCAGGAAATGAATGACTTGAAAGATCAGCTAGCAGGACTCATAGACCTCAGGAAAGACGGTGGCTGAGGAAGACGACTGCCCGGCGATAGGCATTGACCTATCCGCAAAAGAGGATCCGTTGTACCCATCAGGCTTGACTCCGCCGCAAGGGCTATATCCAAGACTGCCTATAGCAGAGATTTTCATATGCAACTTGACCACCACCGGGAGCCCAGCCATAGACCACCTATACAGCCCCGCAACCACCTCAAGTTAGACCGGCTGCCGACCCTACTATTGTGCTTTAGGACTTTAACCTTGATACGCCCTTGGGGATATACCTTTCAGTAGTGGCACTATCTGCATTCAGACATTTAGAAGGGCGGTGGGATTGATTCTTTTCAATCGTTACGTTACATTCGAGGAAAGGCGAACAGAACACGCAAACACACTTAGCAGGATGCCCAGCACACTCGGACATTCAGGCTATTTAAGCGAGATCCAGTTTACAAATAAGGAAGCACAGGTAGACAGTGGATCTAATAGCGTAGGCAGCATAGCCTGTGGTTTACCCATTTCCATCAGTGGCAAGGGCTACGGTAGCAGACAGAAGTAGCAAAGGTAGGTACATCACAAGTAGATAGAGTTGGAGCAGGAGATCAATTAGAAAGAAAGAAAAAGCCCGGGGAAGGAGAGCCAAAGCTTCTTGAATGACCAACTCTTGCCCGTCCTTTTGGCCCTTTACTTTGAGTTCACCAACCGAACATGACAGTTCTTCCATTCCTCATGCATTCAATAATAGGGGTCTGGTTTGGGGCTTTCTACGATACTTAATTGTACGATCCTTTAAAGTCTCCGGTGCAGCTCCTGGCACCGAGGCCGACACAAGACACAACCGCAGCAGTTCTTCTCGCTACGTAAACCGAACTCGTATCATGTGGATTTCCTTCCTTTACTTCGACACTTCAATTACCTGTACTCGGGTATAACAACTTCAAGGAGGGGAACAAAATGGAGTTCTGCTCTGGCGAATGAAGCTATCTTTCCTACTAAATGTATGGTATGATCTATCTTTGGACCTATCATTCGATCCGTTGAACCCAAAGCTATGGCAGCTATCAAGCTTGGAGTTCTCCCTATATACTCTATATTGGCTTGGGGAGAAAGAGATGAAGAAGAGTCTGATATCCCCGTGATTCTCTCTTAGATTCTACGCTTAGATCCCAGGCTGATAGGGCAGGCAGGGGGGCTAGTTTAGTGATCCCAAGAGTATGAGTTCGGGAGAGAGAGGCATAGTTGGGGGGTGCAGGGTTTTTCTAGTGACAGCATTGAGTAGCAAGAGCAGCTGTAGCTTTACCAGTCGAAAGCCGGGAACCAAGCTAAGGATTCATGACTAGCGCGAAAGCCTAGCGAACAAAGAAGCGCAGCCCCTTTCTTGCTTAGTAAGGCGCATCCGTTTTCTTGCTCCCTTGTTGCGCATTAAGGACTATACCACTATATACGCTCAGAAAAAGCTTATTTTTCGCACCTTTACTTCCCTATGGTTATGGTATATCCCCTTTCCTATAGGACGAGTCATAGGAACCTATGAGATTGATTGAACAAGCCAACAAGGCGAAAAAGAATCATCGAACTAATGGACAGACCGCAACGCAAGTACTAGAACTCTTGAACTAGAGGAAGGACCTACCGACCAATTGCGAGAGCTGCTACAGTTCTACAATTTCCAGTTGACCGAGAAAGACCACACTTTTAGGAGACTTTTTCCCGATTTCAAGGAATTGAGATCGATTCCCCCCTCCTCACCCGAAGCTACGGAAATCCTTATTGAATAAAAGAATCGTACGCACAAAGCAAGCAACGGAAACCTCTTCTTCTGCCCCAGCTCCTACGGATCAAAGCTAGGCCACACAAAAGAAGGAAAGGTAGGCAGCCTCAAGGATAAGCGGTTGAGCAACCGAGAAGAGCTACTCGACTAAAAGACGCGAGGAAGCGAGTGAAAAGGGGAGAGGAAGATGACTATCTAAAGCCGATAGTCCGGTAGGTCCTTGTAAGTCGAGTGAAAGGAAGTGACTCGACCGATAGGTTGAGGGAGTCAGGCGGGTCTGGTTTTTATTCCTAAGAGGTATGATAACTGCACCATTCAAGATCAATGCTTGCATCCGAAGATAGATGGGCGAGAGATGGACGAAAGCCCTTGAAAGTTGAACTGATTCTTATCTGGTTGTTCAAAGTTTGCCTACTTTTGATGACATGAGATTCAAGACTCCCCTTAAAGTAAAGGCAGCTGATCCCGATTTCCTTGATCCTTCATCTGGCTGGACTCTCGATAGAGTAAGCTGGATGTGCTATTCGATCTTGTAACCCACGAAAGCTCGAGAAAGAGAGAAGCGATGTAGAGACATAAGAATGGAAGGTTTGCTTGTCAGCTATCGGTCCAATGATGCTCTTCTAGCTTGACCTATACGGCAAGGGAAAGATCAATCAAAGGCGAGGTGGTAAATGCCCCGCACGAACTATCTGATCAAGTTTTATTTTTCCTATCACAGGCAGCTGGCAAAGCCGTGTTTGATCGTCGCGTACATGCTCCGTTACAGCTTCGTTCATGCACCAATCAATTGACAGTGAAACAGAGAAGGAAGAGTTTTGATCACCGTGTGGGTAGTCTCTGTTAGGGTTTCCCTTTCATGTGCACTAAGAAGGAAGGAAGACTGGTGCTACTATAGTAATGCCAAGCATACGAGCAAAGGACTCTACCTACCCATACTGACAAATGAAAGAAGCTCAGCGCGGATGATAGGACAAGCGATAGCGGTTCTATTCTTGCTGTTCCTATTCCATACCATAAACAGACACCTTTGATTCATCGACAAGCGATAGCCAAGCTAGATGAGAAATGAAGATAGGGAATCGGCCGCATCAATTCTTTCAGGGTCGTCCAAAGAAGCTTATCAATAGTACGCAAAGAAAGGGGTTCCCCCGGCACCATTAGATCGAATTTTCAGTAGATCGAGTGGGAGGAGAAAAACACATATGTAAAGGAAGGCTAGACTCCTAGCGGATGCGAGAAAGATGTCAAAAGCATCTGCTTAGGGTCAGATTGGACTTTATCTTCTTGCCCTGCTTGCCACCACTCCGAAAGCCTGATTCGCAGCTCTCTAAATCATTCCGAAGTAAGTTACGGGTCTAGCTCAGCTCTAAGCCTAGGATAGGACCTTGTCCAGAAACCAACTTCTTTCTATTTTAGTATAATTAGAACGGAGTCTCAGTAAACCGTGCTAAAGCCCACCCTCCGCCCTACTTTCGACCTGTTTCCAGCGCCTTTTGCAGATAGATAAACTTCTGGTCTTGCCTAGGTTTATGGAAGAAAGGTTTATTCTTTGAATCCGATGGTTTTTTCTTTCTACTGCTGCTATCCTCTCAGCGGGTCGGTCAATATCAGTAGTGGAAGAAGCAGAGTAGTCCCCTGGTCATCAGTTAGTAGTTGAATAATCCCAGTAGTGGTCCTCTTGCCTAGCGGAGTCAGCCCTTAATGGACAATGATAGGCAGACCAAAGATTGCACATCGCAGTCTAAGCGTGCTTGCTTTGCGCACCGGCACAGCAGAATGAGAATCCGCTGGCTCAGATGAGTGGCTTTTGGCTTACTTCCTTGAGAAGGGCTTTCTGTAACTAAGAAATGATAATTATTGACCCATATGATTATGATCTCAGGCTCATAAAATAAAGAGGATGAAACTTACAATTTACACTTAAAGATTGAGCTCGTCAGTGATCTTTTCCATGGTGTCTAGAGAAACCAGCTTTGAACATGACATTCGTACCCAAGGAAAATGCAGGCATTACCATGATCTTGAAGCCCTTGCTAGGAGCTGCTCGGTACGGCTCACTACTAAACTAAAGAAGGTTCAGGCATGCTTCGACTTAGCCCTGTGATCCGCTAATTCATCTCTTGATCTGGTATTCCGAAAAGGAGGTGGATAGGGTCAGCGAAAGAGGTGGCGAGGGCGGAAGAAGGGATTTTCAATTCCAGGGTCCCGCTCCTTGGAAATGGGTATTAAACAAAGGACATAGTGGGTTAGGTAACACCCCTTTTAAGAGGAAAGATCCATCAAAGCAGAAAGTCCAGAGCAAAAGGATTGGCTTCCAAGCCAATGCGTATGCTTTAAAAGTTAGACTTGGAACAACAATAAACCTTATCTGTACTTTATTAATGGGTTAGGAATTCGTAGTGGGACGTTCTTTTCATAGATCCTTTGAGCGAGAAAGGTGCAGCACCTTACCGGGGCCTTTGACCCTCAAGGTCATCCGGAGCCACTTTTAAGCAGTTTATTGACCGTAGCAACGCAATGTTCAGTGGTGGGGCAAAGCACTAGCGAGAAGCTTCCCTTGGGATTTTTTCCCAAGCCCCCAATAGATAGTAATCCCAATCCTTCTTTCCACGCTCCCTTAAAAGTTATTCCGGTTGGTTATTCTTTAGTAATGCATTGGTGCCTGACCCTTGCTATCCACTTTCATAGGTATACTTTGACGCATCTCTGAACAAGCAAATCTCAATGCTTCCGCTGTTCCCGCCCGCCACCTGGTCGTTCTTATGGTCTCTGGAATCGCTTTCAAAGCGGATTTTTTCTTCCTTTTTGCTTTCCATTGAGTGTAAAGTTCCGGGTAATCACCTGTGCGGGATTTATTAAGCTCAGAAGCGTCCTCTCTTTCACAGCCGAGGAGTACACATCGATGAGCTTAAGTAAGCGTTTTTGACTACTACACTTTGTTGATGCTGATGCAACGAACTCTTTCTATTCCACGAGTAGACACCTTTCGAGAGAGGCTTCCTTTCATCGGCTTGCTCTTTTGACCTACCTTGAGAAGGGAAATTTTTACGAGATGATTAATGAATGTAGGTAAGGTCTCTCTAATTCGCAGTAGGTGTGTATGCTTCCCGCATTTGCTTTTTCAGACGTGGGTGCTTATGGGACTTCTGCTTCGCCAACTGCAGGATTGAGATCCCTTTGGAATGAGAATTTGATTTTCCGGCAATTTAGTTTGAAAAAGACCTCTTGTTAGCCGGTAAGCCCAAACCTTCCCTCAGCTTGAAAAAAACCCTTTGGGTGGAATGAATTGCCCCGATCCATTACCAGAGTCAATTCTTACACAAAATGTATTTATAGTAGTAGAAAAGGTGTCGCTTCAGACACCCCCTTCCCTTAACCTTAAAAGAAGCCCCCATTCGAGTAGTCTCATAGGTCTCAGTTCCAACCATTCTTGTTAAGGGCAACCTCGCTCCTAGCGAAAGATCAAACGCCAGGTGTGAAGCAACTTCACGATCCAATGAATTCCCTCAAATCGGATGACACAAGGCGAACTATAAACTAGAATAGGCTGATTGATCCAGGTAGCGACAGGCTCTAATCGAAAGGAACCGCGCGTACGCTAGAAAGACGTATAGGCAAGCCTTTACTTATAATCATATGGATTGCTTTTCGTGACTTTTCTTTCCATAGGCAAACATTGCAGTCTAACCTGCTTTCTAACTTTAGGGGACCGAGAATCAGTCCTCCTCGAGCCTACTCTCGTTTTTCGAATTAAGCTTCCGGGTGCAGACGCTGAAGGCTTTTTTGTCTAATTCAATTCATCTGCATAGGGCATTCTCATAAGCTTAAAAGAAAGTCTTTCCCGCCCCCTGGGTCCTAACCAGCCCTTCGTCCCAGGGGTTCGGTTCTTTCGCTCAAAAAGAATTTTACCGGCTTCCTTCACTGGCTAGGAGGGAGAAAGCAGGGCCCTTGCCTCTTACCGCGTAGTGGGTCGGATGTAGTTGCCAACAACAGCTTTCTTCTTATGAACCTGAATGGCAGCATATACCTTAAGGGTCCTTCTTGTTAAACGTAATTAACTAGTTTCCAACAACCTCTTCAGTTCAGGTTCACTCTGAACGACTAACTGGGGCGATGGCTACTCTTCCTACTCTTTGGACGGGGTACCGCTAAGCCTAACTCTGGACAGCTTCTTGCGTGCTCAGAGGAAGTCTAAATAACAAGCCTTCTTGGTCTCTTGCACACTAACTTCAGCTTAGAACGTTGACGTACACCTACGCTAAAAGTAAAGAAAGGATTATGCTTATAAAAGAAGAAAGCACTAATTCTAGGAAGGCTAGGTGGGGATACCCGGTCTTTTCCAATTTCGAAGATTGACGGGTTCTATCTTTTCCTAGTAGAAAGATGACAAGAAATATAAAGAGGCTCGCCTTTCAAAGAGACTGAGATCATGGGAATACATAGCACTACTCTTTTGAAAGAAACCCATAACCTGGCATTAGACCACCACTTACGATAGGCTTAGACAACACTTTAAATCATTAAAATCCTTACACTTCTAAAAAAAAGTAATGCTGTTGATGTAGTTGCTTGTACTTTTTTTCTACCCGTGTACTTGTAGAATCGGAACACGCCCAAGGCGATTATGGCACTTTACGTTCAGACTTTCTGTCTGGAGGGTGGAGGGCGTTTATGATATCCATCGCCTTTTTAAATGAAATAAAAGTACCTATCGCTGTAGGATAGAACTTAAAGGATGCTGCTTCATTGACTATTGGAGTGAATTCATAATTCATAGGTGAAAAAACCTCATGAAAGAGACTTGGAAGTTGCTTGCTTCCTATCAATTACATTGCCTACTTATCTGTCTTGCTTGTTTACTGGTTTCCTTCTTTTGCTTATTCGATACTGGCAAAAACCGGCCGGCTAAAGAAAAAACACCGTAACATATCAGGGGCGTACGCCTGAAACACGTCGTACAATTTCGGCGATTACAAAAATAAAGGAGTATATCCCTCTCCCTTAGTGTCTTTCCACTTCCATCGTTCAGGAACAAACACTTCGCCTAATTTTTTAGAGTTTGGCCCCACTAAAAAATTACGTTACGACCACTGAACAAACTTGGTTGACGAACATAGTTTATGCGCCGCTAATGTAGCGGCTTGTCGAGCATTTGACAAACTCACACCGTCCATTTCAAATGGGATTTGTCCCGTGGACACACGAGCAATCCAACCCGTAGGATTTCCTTTCCCTCTTCCCATTCTGACTTCTGTAGGTTTCCCGGTAATAGGGAGATCTGCGAGAACTCTTACCCATATCTTACCATTTCTTCGGAATTGTCCGCTCATAGCACGATGAAATTGTCCGATTATAGCCCGACGCGCTGCTTCAATGGCTCGATATGAAAGACGACCAGCTTTACAACTTTTAGTACCATATCTTCCAAAACCAAGTTTTGTACCATCCGGTTTGCAACCCCTACTACATCTGCCTTTACGATATTTACTATATTTCGTACGTTTTGGATATAGCACGTCCTCCTTTTTTTTTACTATAAGAAATCCACACTTTGACACCTGATATTCCGTAACGAGTAGATACTTCCGCAGGAGCATAATCGATTTTCTGGTTAAATACATTACGAGATGGTTTTCCATACTTTCCGCATTCAGTTCTAGCTATTTTTGCGCCTTTTAATCGACCTGAACAACATATACGGATCCCCTCAACCCCTTTTTTCATTACTAATGGAATATTCTTCACTATTTTAGTAAAAATGGAACGAAATGATCTTGTTTTGTTCCTCAGTTGAAAAGAGATGTCTTGAGCAATCGGAGAAGCACTTTGATAAACAGATTTTATTTTGACCGACTCAATTAAGGTATTAGTGTTTGTTCTATTAGACAACAAAGATTGCATTTTTTTTACTTCGTTTAAATAAGAGTTGTCCCCGTACGGAATTCTTCTGTTTCTCAGTATGATCTCTATTATCATCTCTATTCCCTTTATCAATTCTTCTATCCCACCTAGGTTTATGAATTTCTTTATCAATTCCATCATTACCTTATCCTTACCCATGAGGCTCCAACATTTGATCCTTAATTTTCTTAGGAGTCGTTTCCGGGCATTCTCAAAAAAAAGGTTATTAAACACCCCAACCCCATCCCTTAGAAAGAAAAAGGTAGCACCGAAGAAAGGAAAGAGCGAGATGGTGGTTTTTGTTGTTCCCGCGAAGCGAAGATCATTCGCCAAGCGAATGAAGTGGGTCAACCTCTTTTTGGCTTCGTCCAAACACTTTTTCTCGCTGGTCGAGCTTTCTACAAAAAAAGCGATGCGAGAACGTATTCTCTTATCTAAGCTTCTTCCCTGTGCATTCGCTCTCCCCATCGTAGATGGTTCAGCCACGCCCAGTGCCACGAAATGATTGAGAACTACGACGGGGTCGAAATGAATTTGGTTCTTTCTATTTAATAAGTATTGCATGACCGAATAATTCAAGGAGGGGCGCACTGCAGGGAGGGCCCTTTTAAGTGGATGACTCGTCGGGCCGCCGGAGCGGGACTTCCTTGGGAAAAGGAACTTGAATAACTTCGTTTTTCTGAAAGCTCTCCGGAAAGCTATGTCATTTACAACCCCGGCGTATTTCGGATGCTTGAAGGCCCCGCTGACCCGAAGTGATTTAGAAAGATTCTTCTTTATCGATGGTGATCGGTCATGGTATCCATAGCGTTGCTTCTTTTTCGGCCAAATCCGGATTTCGTTTTGCTTCTCCCGGTCGTCGAGCCTGGTCGACCCGACTCTTTTCCCTGCCCCCCGGCCCTTCTCCTTTCCGGGTCTGGTTTTTTTGCGTCGTTTCAGTCGTCGTGGTCGACGGGGAAGAAAGAAATGAATGAATGTTCTTTTGGGAAAATGTATAATAATACACCTACCGAGACGAAAGCCAAAGGTGAGTCTCGTAGGTGGACGTATCGAACCGAAATAAGATCTCAGATTGAGATCTTGATATACTGATTTACCATAATAATAAATAGAGTCAATGGTGACTCCGCTGTGGGAAGAGCCGTTTCTTTCTTGCTTGATAGGGGGGGCTTCCATTCACCAACAAAGACTAAAAGTGCTCTCCGAACCGTGCTGGATAGTCACCCATCACACGGCTCTCAAACCTAACCTGTGGCGGATCCCGGGAGACAAAGTCAAAGCGCTTGATCCTTTGCCCCATACTTTGAGATGCTCCTCTCCGCCGATCAAGCAGCGACGCCGCTCGTGATAGGCTTAGCTTTAAGCCGCTATCGTTCGGTTCGGATAAGTCAAGTCCCTTCGGTCGCTTCGCCCAGGTGGTCTTCCCTTATCTTCCCTAACGTTCAGAGTTGTTCTGGTTTGAGAAAGGAGCACCGGCCGAGCGCCCTGAATGAATAAGAAATGGACAACAGAGAGAATCAATGATTCTTATTCAACCGAGTTGAAGCTAGCAACATGTCGATTCCACACCGGAGGTTGGTAAGAACTGAGGGACAATGCCCCCCTAACCTAAGCGGGCCTACCTGCGAAGCAACTGGTAGTTGATCGGGCGGAGGGGCGGTTTGGTTTCGTGCAACGCCCTCGCAGCAGGAAGAGGCAGTTGTCATTTGAAAGGAAACGCCCTTTGTATAGGGTTCCAGACCTGCGCATCCTGATGAAAAAGCCCTATATATTCTATTAGTAAAGCCTAAACGTCCTTATTGAAAACTAAAGCGCTAACGAGCAAGAAAAGACCCCTTACTATAGATAGGCTAACGCGCCTTTACTAATAACATAGAAAGTAAAGGCTCTTCTCTTTACTGAGCGAGACTCCATCCATATCCCTTCCCTACTAGTGGGATATTCAACATTTTCTATTCTATCATTTGTTTGACAGCTTAAACTAGGCTCCATTTTAGATAGGTTTTCGGTCTTAATCAAAATAGGTCAGGGGCGCGTCGGAGCGGTCGGTGGCTGCTTAGTCTCATCCGAGAGTCTAATCTCTTTGTACTGCTTTTTTTTGCAAAGAAAAAAAAAAGAAAGAAGGGGGTCGATTTAGGCTCCTTCCCTTCCACTGCATAGCTACGCTACCAGGTACTACGAGCCCTCTGTCCCACACATCTATCCAGCTCGCGTGGTTCACCGGTTCCACCGAAAACTCTCATTTGTTGAAGCGGAGCATAGTGCGCTTTAGGCGCCGAGCGAGAAACGTCTCCTCTTTCGTTTCGGTTTATTCACTGATCTGAAACTTAGCACTTGTTTTCTTATTGATTTCAGGGGCGGCGGCGTTCTTGAATGAAGTCTATCCGACGAACCGAATTAGCACTTCTCAGATCAGGCTAGGCCTCTCCAGCTGAGCTAGGCGCCGGGCCCTGGATGCGCTAGCGATCGGCGCATAGGGGGGGGGGCGCTTGCCCGGGTTTCTCGGCCTGGTATCCTGCACCTCACGTTCATGATATCTACATTCAACTGTGCCCCGGAGACACGGTCGAAGCACGCCCGCCCAGTGTGCTTCTTTCACGACATGCTCTGGTTCCGGGTGTTTTCCAGTGGTCTTCTAGCGTTAGAAGAAGTCGTGTCCGTCCCGAACATCTGCAACGTCCTCCCGCGCTTTTTTATTTTAAATATAGGGCAAACTGAAGAAAAAGACTGACCCTTTCGGTGACTTTCGCGGTCGCCCTCACTGAACCGACTTGAATCTGAACTACGATTCAGATCAAGTCTTACCGAAATCGGATTTCCTTTTCGTGCCATATGCGCTTATACTTTACTTTTTCCCCCTTTTTCTTCCCGGTTCAATATTTGTTCTCGAAAGTCTTCGTTTCCATGTAAGAGCAAACTCTCCAAATTGTTGACCAACCTGCTTGTGATTCTTTACCATTCGTAACCTAGCATTCATGATTCACCGAACATGTAAACCTCGCCGATTAGTATAGATGGTTTAGTTGGTCAACCATAGAGATGGAGCCCCGCCAAGAAGCTCGAGGATCGATCAGGCAACTCAGACAAGAAAAGGAGGCCATCGATGCTATGATATCCAGCATCAAGGCCGAAATCCCAAGGCTGAGAATGACCGAGCAGCTGCCCACTTCTACTAAGGTTCCTCGTCTTAAGGCGAAAATAGAAGAAGTCCGCTTTTGTTTTGAAAAAACGGTCTGTTCCCTTACCCCTTTGGCTTTTTGGGAACGTCACACGTGGGAAGCACTTCGGCTACCTTATCGCAAGGGTTTCGACGAAAAAAAGCATCCCAAAAAAATAAAGAGTTTAGATGCCCGAAGATCTAAGAAGGTTGAATCCGTTTTAAGTGGGTGATTTCTTGAAGAAGAGCCTAATTAGGCCAAGTAAGAGTCCATGGTCCAGCGCTGCAAAATACGTCAATAACAGAAATGAGCAAGAAAGGGGAATGCCCCCCCATTAAAGAAAGCAGCCAATCGAGGGAATCGATAAATGGAATGGTCCACGAAAAAGAAAAGTCCGAGTTCATAAGAAAGGGAGCAATTAAAAGTAGTACCAAACTTTTCAAAATTCTCTTCCAAATCTCACTTCTCATCGATATAGACCTACGTACTTTCTTCACGGCTAGAATCTTAAATGGGCAGTCTCCTTTCTGAGGATCTTTTCTATAGGGGCGAAAGATATTCATATGATTTTTGCTCTGTACTCTCGCTCCTTGCTTTTGGAGCGGCATGCCGAAAAAAAAGGGTACCAATGAGAAGCCGACCATTAATGACTAATTCGAACACCAGGAGCGGTCTGATCTATACTATACGAAATTTGTTACATATCTCGTTGGGGAGTCGAACCCAAGTCAATTCTTCCGCGACCCCTTCACGAATAAAGAGAAAACTTTTCTCTTATCTACGATAATTTTTGCTTCGCTGCTTTTCTATTTTATAGAAGAGTTCTTTCTTTCGAACCATCGGTACTCGTGTACCATTGCATAGGCCGAAATTGACTACTTTACCTCCCCGCCCCTTACTCGTCTTTTGAAAGCCAGAACATTCGCATAGAGGAGTATCTGTATCACGCATGCCCCTCTACTGATGACAAAATGACTTTCTATCCTCTTCTAGGAATTCCTACCCCTAACAATTGGAGAGGGGAAAAAGGTGGAAGAGTATTCTGCATGAATATGCTTCTGCACTGGGAATATCTCATAGCGGGAAGGCCCAGAGATCATAAAGGATGGGATGGGAATGGAAGCATTCCAGCCCAACATACTCCGGTGAATGGGTCGAGAGAGATAGGGAGGGGAGTGGGATAAAGGAAGTATAGTGAACAGTTGAGTGGCTATCTAACCATTCAATCGGCTATGGAGGGAGGTTTCAGCAAGCGGGTAAACCGATGATGACTAGTACAAACTTAGGTAGGTCGATCGTCGCTCATCCCGCGTGTTCTCCCCCGTGAAGTGATTAATCCCTATGGAAAAGAAAGTCTTCCGATTGAAGGAAATTTCCACCCTCTGATGATCCATTCCGCCCTTCCCTATAGCCGGAAAGGTATTAAATCTTATGGATTACTTTCAGTAGTTCTTCCACCCCCTATTTGAGTAAGGCTGGAAGGAAAGCTACTGGGCTAGACTGCTGATCTTCTGGAGTAATCTTCCCCCTGGAAACATAGTGTAATCGCCGCCGAGAATAAACATGCTGTGCCGGGTGACTGGAATCCTCTGAGGTCAGCTGAACAGGCTGACAATCGGCAGAAGATGCTGGGCAAGGCTGCTGGCCTGAAGAGTGAGGCTGATCCGTAACATCAACTGCAGAAGAATGAGGTTCGAGTTGATGAACAGGAGAAGGCCGAAATACATCTCCATCACCATTCTCCCCCGGGTCTGATTAATTAGGTTAAGGAAAATATGAGGCGACCTCATTAAAGAGAACATTCAAGAATACATCGAGTCTCTTGGATTTCACGTCATAGCATCTATACCCGGACTAAGCATATCCAAGAAAGACACAAGTGGTTTCCTTGGGAACAATTTTTCTCTTAACTGCGCAGGAATATGAACAAAACACGTGCATCCAAACACTCGCAAATGCCTATAGAATGGTGCTGCCCCAGTAAGAAGTTCGTGAGGTGCCGCTGCAGCTTATTCCCCCTCTCTTCCCCCCAAAAAAAGGAGAGAGATGTCCCGTCCCTTCTTTATGCACATCCATATACATAGCCAGAGACAAAGGTGTACAATCCGGTCAAAATCCGCGGTTTTTTAAGTTCATTCACTGTATGTAGGTTCTCTTACTTGCTCTAGTGGCTGGCAAACGCCAACCGAGAGGGGAGAACGAATGGCTTAGGAATCGACTGGTTCCGAGCGGACTCGTGGAGCTGCTGCTTGGATTATCGTAGAATAAGAGGAGCCGTCTTAGGAAATGACTTAACTTAAAAGGCAGGTGCCGCCGCTGCGAGGCGAGGGAGTAACTTGTCTGGTCTTGCGGTGCACTCACTCCCGTTACGAGAATGAAATGACGCCCCAGCTCGACTCGAGACCAAGACTCTTTACAACTCGCACCAATAGCAGCGCTGAGCGGCCGGAGATTGATTGAAAAGGCAGCCCTGCCGCCCCCCCTAGCCGCCTACCTACTCGTGCTCGTAGCTCGATCGGGGGTCAAGAGTGCGGTCCGGCGGAAAAACAGAAGTCGTCCGTATCAAGTAATACGTGAATTGCTCAGTAGTGCTTCGCCACTACCGTAGCTGGCGGAAATAGCTTAATGGTAGAGCATAGCCTTGCCAAGGCTGAGGTTGAGGGTTCAAGTCCCTCCTTCCGCTCCTGGCTTCGTCGTTTAGTGGTAACGAGTGGAGTGCATAAGCCCCTTTAGAGAGAGGGGCGAGCAGCAAGCAGACCCTTGTATAGGGTTCCAAACCTATCTTACTAATAATAAGAAAGGGGCAAGCCAAAACCTACTCCTAACAAGTTGCTGGCTTTTCAGCCGTTGCGCGCTAGCGCGCTTCTGTTTTTCAGCAGGCTTCTTCAAATATCCCAAGAAAGTAGGGGTTATAACTAAAAGTAGCTAGCTAGCGCGCTAGCGTTTTCCCTTACTAGTAAGGGGGCTGCTAGTTGTAGCGCGCAGTGTACTAGTGAATAGGAAAAGCGGATTGAGATTACTAATGACAGATGGAGGTTGAGGATAGAACATGTTCGGTTCCTCGCCCTTGTCTCCTTCGCCGGAGACTGAAAATGATGGGAATCCTATCGATAAAGAAGAGGCATAGGCATCGCCTCTCGATCCAATCTGTCTTCCCTGGCCTCCCCAACACACTCTTGATACGAAATAAACCTCCCGCCATAGAGAAGAGATCTAAAGTCTGGGTCCCCTCGATTGCCCTTCCCTTGAACCTGAACTGGTCGAGAGAGATGAACCCGCACCACATTTTATAACCTTCGAACCGAAACCCCCAACTAGAGATGGAATTCCATAACCTAAACAACTCAGTTGAGAGCTCCGTGACTGGTTCAAGGGAAGGTCCACCAATAATTGATAGGCCATTCCCCCCCCTATCCGTCTCTTGATCCCTCATTCCACTAATCCGTTGTTACTGATTCATTCAAGGCATAGACTGCCCACTTCTTTGTCTTATTAGCGCAGGTGTTCGTCAACGATGAAAGCCG